TTGGTCGTTATTGAAGATGGGATTCTATGAGAGCAATAAAATAATAAATAAGTATGAATATAACAAGAGAAAGGGGAATAATAGAGAAAAAGTTATACAAAGCTATATATGAGTGATCCCCACACTCTTTTTTTTTATTTCTTTTATTTCAATTTCATTAATTGAATTTCGTTTGATTAAGACGAAGTTCCGTAAAAACCTCCGCCTTCTTTGAAATATCATGAACAGTTCCTGTAGGTTGAGCGCCTTTTTCAAGGAAATATAGAATAGCAGGAACATTTGAATAAGTTTGATTCTTTATCGGATCATAAAAACCCACTTTCTGAAGATCTCTTCCTTCTCTTCGGGATCGAACATCAATTGCAACGATTCGATAGACGGCTCATTGGGATAGATGTAGATGAACAATACCCCCCCTAGAAACGTATAAGAGGTTTTCTCCTCGTACGGCTCGAGAAAAAATGATTCGAAGTTATGGCTAGGTATCGAATTCTAATGGCAAATAGATCCATAAAATCATCAAATCAATTAGACTATGATTTAAGTCTTTTTTTTTTTTTTTTCTTCTTTCTCGAAAAAGAAAAATCATTTGTACTCATAACTCAAGTTGGATAACTCCCAAATAGCTCAAAGAAAACCCTTAGGCATTTCATTTATTGAGTGGTCTCTAACCCCCTTTTTTTGTCTCGTTTAGAATCCATTTTGATTCTTCATTCTGATCTAGTTGTTGAGACAATTGAAAACGGTATTTCCTTGTTCCAGGATCCTTTATCTTTACTTTGAATCATTGGGTTTAGACATTACTTCGGTGATCTTTAATCGTTTCAAAATGGCAGCAACATACCTTTTTTTTTTTATTTCTTTCTATCAAAGAATCATAGAACGGTTGATTCACGCGTGCTACTTGATCAAAAGAGTTTTACCAATTCCAACAAAATTTCCTTTTGGATTTGAAACTTGCTCGAATTGGATTCTTTCAATTTCTATATCGAAGATATACTTACGAAGTTATTCCAACTTATTGATTGGCACTAACCCTAGATCCTTGCCCCTGAGAAATGAATCAATCCTTTCTACTCGAGCTCCATCATATCATGTACTATTTACATTACACCCCAAATGGGGGTTCTAGTGGAACAGAACAAAGGATGTCGAGCCAAGAGCACTTTCATTCCTATATAATCTAAAATGGTGGATGTAAGAATCCACAGCTGATCATGTCTTTCAAGTCGCACGTTGCTTTCTACCACATCGTTTCAAACGAAGTTTTACCATAACATTCCTCTAGTTTGGAACCGGTATGTAATTGATTCAATTATGGAATCATGAGTAGTCATTGGTTCAGTCGGTACATAGTAATCCATACTTTTTTCCTTCTATCTGGATGGGTAGATATTTTTCTGAAGAAGTCTCAGCAAGAATTCAACTTAATCCCGTATGAATGCAACATTTTTTTTTTATTATTTATAAATAACACAAATATAAATAACACGAATAAATAAGTTCTTTTTGAATCTGCATCTTTGAGTGACTCAATAGGATAGATTCACCAATCTCACACGTCTTCAAGTACCAAGGACTCATAAGAAATCATTAAAAATATTTAATTGAAAAAATTTCCTACTTCGACATCATTAGTTGAATAATGTTTTACAGTAAGTACTGCATTTTATTTTGATCATCATAAGAGAGAGAAATCTATGTTTCTTTTCGAATTGAACCATCATCAATGATTTAAAGCATATAGATAGATCGAAAAGCAAATCCAATTTCTTTCTTTTTTTGTGGAGTGGATAAAAAAGACTTATATGTAAGGGAAGATTTAGGTCATTATTCTTTCATCTGATTGATAAAATCAGAATTGAAAGAATAGGGGATTTCTGTATCTATCAGAGAAACTGAACAATTGTCACTGGAAGTAATTAAATTATGGATATTCTATGTTAAATATTTGGATCATAAATCTTTTTCACAAAAATCGAAACACCGTTGTCACTGAAATAGAATGATAACAATACATACATATAAGCATTTCTTCGTTTTATACGTATTTGACTTGCGGTTCAGTAATTTTTCTGTAATCTTTCCATAAAGTAAGGTGAGTAGAGTGTCTGAATCACCCCCTGCCTCAATTGTTACATAGATTTCTAATCATTCTCATTAGAGCCAAAGACAAAATACCTAAAAATGAGGTTCAAAGAAAATACATCTGTTACATATGGAATTGATTGTTAATGAGATTCGGATAGACATAGATATTCAAATTTATACCTTCTATTGCTGTTTAAGTCCTATCTACTCCCCTCTATGGGGATGATGAATATGAATCATAAATCAAATAAGGCTCTTCTTTTATGGGATGCTAGACGAGCTAGTCTAGGTACAAAGACTAAGAGGTCCAGATTAAGTTGTTGTTCCTATTTTTTATTTTACCCTAACCCAGTCGTAAGACACTTAATCCCGTTGATTGAATTCAATTAGTAACACGAAACCCCTCTTG